AATTTTTTTTGTCCATTGATCAAAATAAACAGAAACCCAATTTTTAAGGAAGAAAACCCTTTCGATTTATAATGATAAAATCAATCTTTAAAATTTTTTTGAATCCAGTCGCGAGGTATAAATAGTAAGTATGAATCATAGTTCAAATATTTCTCGATCTATTCCATATATTCCGTGCTCCAGATAAAAAAAATGAATATCCGACGAAGCAGAACTCATCTCTTTCAAGATGACAGACCCATTCTCTGTACTATCAATAGGATCAATTATAACAAGTCACACACTCATATTCCGGAAATACAGAAACAAAGGAATTTCACGGTCGAACTGCCAGAATGGACTAGAAATCAGAGTCCTAAGCAATTCATTTTGGATTGAAAAGCCCGGACTTCCTTATTTTTATGGACCTAATTCATTGAAATTCCATCTAGTAAAACGGAAGAATTATAAATCTCCAAAATAATAGATAGGAATACCGCAAATAGAGCCATTGCGACCCCCATCAAAGGGGTAGTTCCCCACCCGGGAGCTACTTTCCCGTATTCTGAATTCAATGGTTTCAATAAACTCCCTGCATTAGTTCGTCTTGGACCAGATCTAGAACTATCCTCAACGGTTTGTGTAGCCATAAATCCTATTGCATTGGTTGAGATCGGTTGACTTTGTATACTATTCCGTTGTAAATAAAGGATCTTATCATAGATCCGTTATGGTTTTGAAATTTGATAATAATGGAAACAGCAACCTTAGTTGCCATCTTTATATCTGGTTTACTCGTAAGTTTTACCGGGTACGCCTTATATACCGCTTTTGGGCAACCCTCTCAACAACTAAGAGATCCATTCGAGGAACACGGGGACTAGTTGAAGTAAAGTAATGAGCCTCCCAATATTGGGAGGCTCATTACTTTACTTCCATTTAGATAAAGATAATGTAAGATAATGAAAAATCATTTTGCCTTTTTAGTCGGAACCTTAGGCGGCTCTCGAAAAAATATAGCGAAAAAAATTATTCCTAGAGTCGAGACTAAGAGGAATGTATAAACCAATGCTTCCATAAATTCGATCGTGGTTTACAATTATAGCTTCCACACCTGTTCATTTGGGATCATCTCCCAGATTAAGAAAAGACAAGAGTCAAAAGTAAAAGAAAGGGCGGTGATTCAAATCAACATTTATCTGGTACTCTATAGTCTAAATAATAAAAATACACTAGAGGCAAAAGATACAAAAGCAGTGTTGTATCAGACGACTTGTCTCCTTGTAGTTGGATCTCCAAGTTTTTGGAATGCTCCAAATTCCACTTGAGCATCCAAATCTGGGTCAATACCAGCAAAAACATCTCTGAACAAGGTTCTAGCACCATGCCAAATGTGTCCGAAAAAGAAGAGCAAAGCAAACGAAGCATGTCCAAAAGTGAACCAACCCCTTGGGCTGCTACGAAAAACACCATCTGATTTCAAAGTAGCACGATCTAATTCAAAAATTTCACCCAATTGAGCACGTCTAGCATATTTTTTCACAGTAGCAGGATCACTATAACTAACTCCATCGAGTTCGCCGCCATAGAACTCAACAGTTACTCCTACTTGTTCGACACTATACTTAGATTCCGCCCTTCTAAAGGGAACATCGGCTCTTACAATTCCGTCTCCGTCTACCAAAACTACTGGAAATGTTTCAAAAAAAGTAGGCATACGGCGTACAAAAAGCTCACGCCCTTCTTTATCTCTAAAGATGGGATGTCCTAACCATCCAACAGCTATTCCATCCCCATTGTCCATCGAGCCCGCTCTAAATAAACCCCCCTTTGCTGGATTATTGCCAATGTAATCATAAAAAGCTAATTTTTCGGGAATTTTAGACCAAGCTTCTGATAAACTCTGATTTTCGCCTAGTCCGGCACTAACCCTTCGATATATTTCTTGCTGGAAGTATCCTTGATCCCATTGATAACGAGTGGGACCAAACAATTCGATTGGGGTAGTTGCGGAGCCATACCACATCGTTCCAGCAACAACAAAAGCTGCAAAAAAGACAGCAGCGATACTACTGGAAAGGACAGTTTCAATATTACCCATACGTAATCCTTTGTATAGGCGTTGGGGGGGGCGGACACTAAGATGGAATAGGCCCGCTAATATGCCCAATGTACCTGCTGCAATATGATGAGAGGCTATTCCTCCCGGAACAAAAGGATCAAAACCTTCTACCCCCCACGCAGGATTTACAGATTGGACTTTTCCGGTTAGTCCATAAGGATCAGACACCCATATTCCAGGACCATACAAACCTGTTACATGAAATGCACCAAACCCAAAGCAAGCTAATCCTGAAAGAAATAAATGAATTCCAAAAATCTTGGGCAAATCCAAAGAAGGTTTTCCTGTACGTTCATCAGAGAATATTTCTAGATCCCAATATACCCAATGCCAGATAGCCGCCAAGAAGCACAAACCAGAAAACACAATATGTGCCCCGGCCACACCCTCGTAACTCCAAATACCCGGATTCGTTATAGTCCCTCCTGTGATACTCCAACCGCCCCACGAATTGGTTATTCCTAAACGAGTCATAAAGGGTATAACGAACATACCCTGTCTCCACATTGGATCAAGAACGGGGTCAGAGGGATCAAAAACGGCTAATTCGTATAGAGCCATTGAACCGGCCCAACCAGCAACGAGAGCTGTATGCATTATATGTACAGAAATCAACCGACCGGGATCATTCAATACGACGGTATGAACACGATACCAAGGCAAACCCATGGAAATACCCCTTTATCAAAGAAAAATAGACACTATGTAACTTTATCGCATTGGAAAAGACTATGCTATGGACCTCCCCCTTTCAGTGGATTATTTCGGAGCAAGGGTTCATATTTTCATATTTATTGAATTCCATTTCGTTGGGAATAATGGAACAATTCTGTTCATCGGAACAAAGATAAGCAGATCTATTCTATACCCGATAAGTCCCAATACGCAATGGGGGATTGGTCCCATTTTCTATGAGCGAATGCGTATAGACTTGTTCATCATTCGAAGAGCCCGACCCATTTGTAATAAATTTCCCTTATTTATTTCGTATTACTATTTCGTAATATCTAAGGATAAAAACATTACGTTTCCACATCAAAGTAAAATATAGTACTTAACCCCCCTTTCTTTCAGTTGATGCCTATTGGTGTTCCAAAAGTACCTTTTCGGAGTCCTGGAGAGGAAGATGCAATTTGGGTTGACGTATAGTGCGACTTGTCAGACATATTGGGTCATATGGGATTTCCCCGTTCTCTCCCCCGATCGAGATACCCTCTGTTTCGCCCAAAAAAGATTGAAAAGATTGTTTGAACCATCAATAATTTGGAGCGTGAAATGCAATTAGATCCATTTTTGAGGGAGTCGAAATCAATATTAATATTATAAATTATCAAAATTTATGGTTGGCTTGGTTGGACCAATCCAATAAAATGTAAAATGAAGTATCCAGGCTCCGTTCAGAAAATACCCAATTGGTAATATATGTATGATTACTTGATAGCATATGGGCGATCTCAAACTGCCAATCAATGAAATAATATTATGACTACATCGCGTATTTGTTGTAAGAAAGGCACGAAATGAATTGAAAAAAGTAAAAGTGGTATTGGGAGCATTTGTCCTATATGTGCAAATTGAAATCGGGCAGATCTTTACCCGGAGTAGAACATAAACCTAAAATAATTGAGGAGGCCCATTCAGGAACAAGAAAATTACATCGTAATTTGGATTCGATTTCGATGAAACAATACATCAATGAGAGGTTAATTCGATAAGTTTAGTGGATTCTTTTTTTTTTTACCGAGATTCGAGCGAGATTCGAGCGAGATTCGAGCAAAAAAAAATCGAAGAAAAAGCCCCTTCATTAGGAAATAGAAAAGTCCTACTAAAAAAAAAGGAAAGCGGGGTAGAATCAACACATTGATTTTTTTTATCATTTTTTTTTTGAACCGTATGCATCCAAAGGCGCGTGTACGGTTCCTAAGGGATAAAATTTTGTCCTAATCAACCGACTTCATCGAGAAAGATTACTGTTTTTAGGTCAAGAAATTGATAGCGAGATCTCAAACCAACTTATTGGTCTGATGGTATATCTCAGTATAGAGGATGAGACCAGAGATCTTTATTTGTTTATAAACTCCCCCGGCGGGTGGGTAATACCCGGAGTTGCAATTTATGATACTATGCAATTTGTGCCACCAGATGTGCATACAATATGCATGGGATTAGCCGCTTCAATGGGATCTTTCATCCTGGTCGGAGGAGAAATTACGAAACGTATAGCATTCCCTCACGCTTGGCGCCAATGAGTTTTTTATTTGAAAGAAAAAAGAAGATTATGCCTTCGCCATATTTAATATTAATATAAATAAATAAGAATTTGTAAGATAATATTTAAGTAAAAATAGCATGGCACTTCGAGTTCGATATGAACAAACCATTATTGTTTTTTCATAACATGGGATTATGTATCGGGCGAGTAATATGAGACAAAGGCTTTGATCTTATCTATCCGGGCTTCATTTCAGCGTCACAAACTTTGATTTTTCACGCCAGAGGCCTCTTTCCAATATTTATGTTATGAAATATGAAAGAATACTCAAAAAAAAACAAGATCATTTTTTTACTTATTTATTTTATTTGATCGGATCAAAAAGAAACTTTGGGATTGCTGAATCACATATGAGATATATCATAAATATAGAAAGCAACGGAACCATCATAGTATTTTTGAACTCCCCCGAAAAGAAGGGTGGTAAATGGATCACTTAACGATTTGGGTCTGATGGATCCTATTTCGTTTTTTGCTCAATGAACGGAAAAAGTCCATTGTGGAGCCGTATGCAATGCACAAAAAATGCCTGTACGGTTGTTCAATTATATATATATACTTATTTCTTGTTATTCTTTATCTTTTTCCCTAGTCCAATCAATCGTACGAGATCGCGGAAACATTCATTATGTTATATCATCAGGGTAATGATCCATCAACCTGCGAGTTCTTTTTATGAGGCACAAACAGGAGAATTTGTCCTAGAAGCGGAAGAACTTCTGAAACTACGCGAAACCCTCACAAGGGTTTATGTACAAAGAACGGGTAACCCCTTATGGGTTGTATCCGAAGACATGGAAAGGGACGTTTTTATGTCAGCAACAGAAGCCCAAGCTCATGGAATTGTTGATCTGGTAGCGATCGAAAATGCCGGGGATTTCACGTAAATCTACGATTCCATTTCGAACCATAATTTGGATGAATCTAAATTCAATATTGTATCCGCTTAAGGTAAAGTAAAAAAAAAAAAAGAATTCATAATCATCTGGTTAGGATTGATCTAAACCAGCCCATTTTCTATACGATAGAGTATGCCAACTATTAAACAACTTATTAGAAACACAAGACAGCCAATAAAAAATGTAACAAAATCCCCTGCTCTTCGGGGATGTCCTCAGCGTCGAGGAACATGTACTCGGGTGTATGTGCGACCCGTTCAGATCATGAGCCGGAACAAAATAAAGTACAAATTTTTCCAGTATCAATGAACAGTACCAATGAATAGGATAGGGTGGAAGAATTCCAATCAATATATAAAAAACCTCCATTGCGTATCAAATTTATGGTTTCTATTGGTGCAAATCCAATCACCTCAATTGGAGATGAAAAGCAATTCCCCAGTGGTAGCAAATGGTTATCCATTAAGCGGGGTAAATCATATTTAAGAAGCAAAAGAATTATGCTCCTACTCTTGCAAGAACGGACTATACAGGGTCAGCTACCTAGCCAACCTTTGTAATTAAATACCGTTACTGTATGGGTAGATCTCATTGTGAAAAGACTTATTACTGTACAATTCATGGGTAGAGTCAAAGAATGTGAACTGTACAAGTTACTAATAACATTGATTAATGGTGGAAGGGGCTCCGGTGTATAGAGAGGACCTCACCGTTTAAGAAGTAGCCATAGAAACGATGGAACCCACTATTTATCCATTTACCTTTACTATTTATTGATACTTTATACTATACTCAACTTTAGTTACAATTGAATATTTTTTTTGTTGATACCTAGTATCAATACAATTTCTTATTTCGAGGTTAAATGCCTGGAAAAATGGTGGTTGGGAAGGTCATAGTAGCAAAAGCCATTGGAATTTTTTTTATACATTGGAAGAATCCGTTTTGTTATTAATAGACCAGGAAAGGGAAAAAGAATAACTGAAAGAAAATAAATCAATTAGTTATTCATCAAAGTTAAATTTGATTCAATGACCAGAATTAGACGAGGGTATATAGCTCGGAGACGTAGAATAAAAATTCGTTTATTTGCATCAACCTTTCGAGGGACTCATTCAAGACTTACTCGAAATACTATTCAACAGAAAATGAGAGCCTTGAGTTCTGCTCATCGGGATAGGGGCAGGCAAAAGAGAAATTTTCGTCGTTTGTGGATTACTCGGATAAATGCAGCAATTCGTGGGGTTGGGGTATCCTATAGTTATAGCAGATCCATACATGATCTGTATAAGAGGCAGTTGCTTCTTAATCGTAAAATACTTGCACAAATAGCCATATCAAATACAAATTGTCTTTACATGATTTCCAATCAGATCCTTAAATAAGAAGGTTAGAAGGAATCCACCGTAATGATTTAAACGGGGCCCCGGAGAATGAGCTCCGGGAAGGTAAAAAATTAATATAAATAAGATAAATAAAATGAAATAGAAAATATAAATATACTAAAAATGAATCAACACATTAAAAAAAGAAGACATTTTTGCTTATGATGTGACAATCCAATCGGGATTCTCCAATTTTTCGAACAAAATATAAATCTGAGTTGGGGTTCATATTGAAATTTTGATTCAATTGCAATTGAGGAATAGCTTATCTATTTATTTCTAATTCGAGGACCCGTGGTTCTAGGAGTCGATTCAGTTCTCTCAAATTGTTTCTCGTTATTAAGAAAGGGTAACAAAGATAAAATACGAGCTTGCTTTATAGCAATAGTAATTAATCGTTGTTGTTTCAAAGTCAATCTATTCACTCGTCTAGATAATATTTTTCCTTGTTCACTAATAAATCGACTAATTAAACTCATGTTTCTATAATCAACTCGATCCCCCGATCCAATTGGGGGCAAACGCCTACGAAAAGATCGCTTGGATTTAAGAAAAAGTCGCTTGGATTTATCCATGGTTTATTCCTTATCTTTTAAATCTTATTTCTTAATTCGAATTTCATTTGCGATCCTACCGAAATAGGATGAAATAGGATTGGGTTGTTTTATTTTTATAATTTCTTATTATATTTATATATATAATATATATATTATTATGTATGTATGTAATTTATTGCTGTTCCTTGGAGGGGTTACAAACGCATTACATTTTCTCTATTTCTTTATCTCCCCATGAATCGTATGCTTGTAACAATAGGGACAAAATTTTCTCAATTCCAATCGACTAGGCGTATTGTGTCGATTCTTTTGAGTAATATATCTGGAAATGCCCCGCGATTCCTTATTAATATCGTTTCGGACACAATTGTTACATTCCAAAATAACTTTTACTCTGACATTTTTACCCTTGGCCATAAACCCCCCCTTTATTTTTTTTTATTCACTCAACTCTTCTATTTTCGAAACGAAGAAGAAAAAAAGAAGTTGCTGTCTCGAAACCCAATTCTTAAATATTTCATTGCAATCAAATCAATAGAGAATATAAGTAATACGATGATTTCTAACTATCAATTAGTTATAGTATTTTATTTAAGTATCTTGCGCGACCTTTATTATTATTATTTACTTTACATTTCTGTTCTCCCTCTATTAATTCAGCGTGAACCCGAGTTTCGTTGCGGATGAATCTTCTTTGATTCTTTCTCTTTCCTTCTTTTTTATCCTAAAAAACTGAAAGAAAGAACAAAACAAAAACAAAAAGGGTTAGTCACAGATAATTTATTCTATCTATAATCTTCTTCATCCCCAACTAGAATGAAAAAAGGGGAATGTTAACGCATCTGGGAATAAACGATTAATCTCTATTAATAGGCCTGCTAAAGACCCGAACCATAGAGTGCTTAACACAGGTGCCACGGAGAGATATGTTTTTATATCTCGCATTGAAAATCCTCCTTTTTTATTGTAATACATATATGATCAGATACATATGTCGTTAAGGATTACTTGTATTTGTTATTTGTACGCGGAATCCCTAACTCAAATGAATATATATAATATAACAAACAACCCCCTGGTTGATGATATTTTACTTTCTTTACAACATAAAAAAGTGTCCACTTACTTTCTTTTCTGAACATTACCGATTTTATATGAAATATTTCATATTTGATTCTTTTTCTTTTATTATATGTTATATTGTTATATGAGACGAAAAAGAAATGACAAGAGAAATTGTATATCAATGGGGGAAATCACGATGTGGAAAACAAGATGGGGATTCTCTACAATGACACTATAGGCCAATTGAAAGGGATGTAGCGCAGCTTGGTAGCGCGTTTGTTTTGGGTACAAAATGTCACGGGTTCAAATCCTGTCATCCCTATCTATTACTTCTCCCATGTGCAGTAATGAAAGATCCATTGAGATCAATAAAAATGAGACATACATAATGCTTTATGATACTATATGTATCCAAAGTGGGGGTTACAAATCAAATTCTTTTATTTTATTTACATACAGCCCTTTATATATTATATATATTGGGATAAGAAGGAAAGCGCTCTTAGTTCAGTTCGGTAGAACGCGGGTCTCCAAAACCCGATGTCGTAGGTTCAAATCCTACAGAGCGTGCTTCTGTTCTTCTTGGGTCGAATTACAAGTAAATAACTTTACTAACTAGAGCAGCAACCCGAATTTGACCTCCTCCTTTCTTTAATCCGCAGGAGGTCAATAAAAAAAAAGAGATGTTATTTAAAAAGAGATGAGCTCTTACTTAATCAAAGGTCCAACTGATCGCCGCGTCTGTATTGCAAATACGCAGTTACGAATAATCCAGCCAAAGTAATAGGAATTAGGCCTAACACGATTCCAAATAGTAAAACTTCAATCATTTTTAAATTTTTTTGAAAAGGGTAGGTAAAAAAAAAAGGGGGGGGTAATATTTATCTCTAAATAGTAATCCAAATCGCCCACGAATCTCAATAACCAAGAATTACAATTTACATGGGAAGGAGCTATGGACTATCTGGATATCTCACAAAAACATTTTTATGAATTGAATTGTTCATTCAATCAATTTCAAATAAGTCGTATCTTGCTCAGACCAATAAATAGAGCTGAGGTTATAGTTAAAGCCGCCAGTAGAAAACCGAAATAACTAGTTATAGTAGGCATGAAGGAACTAAATGGGATACGTTCTATTTATACATATGTTTATTTATGAAACACTTACCTAAGTTTCTTATCTTGAAAAATACAAGATAATAAAAAGACCAATTGATAAAATGAGTCCCAATTAAATTGAAAGCTTTTGATTTCATTTATTATTCATTATAGACAGCACAAACAATAGTGACAGAAGTCCACAAAATAGGGTTTTATCTTCTTTGACATCTATTGATCCCACGATTCTGACTCAACCGATTCCTCCAGCAACTCTTGAATAAAGGAATGTCAAAATTTATAAATTAAACTCTCTTTAAACTTTAAATTAAATGAAATCCTATTTTCAATCATTAGGGTCATTACTAATTTAATATATATATTAAATTATTTGGATCGTTTCTTTTCTTTTTCAATTGTATTGATTCCATTTTCCATTTTTTTATATTTTGTTTGGAACAAGAGCCTTAGTAAAATGTAAAATAACACCTTTTTTTTTTACTTTTATTTTAACTCGTTCAATTTTAGTTATTATTTTTTTAGTAGTAATAATAATTAGTATGCTCATCTCATCAATTGACATAATATATTGAATGAGAAGAGAAAAGTTATCGCATGAT